AAGTAAAAGGTTAATAACCTTTTTCCTCCCATCAAGAGGAAAATTTTACTATTTAACTCATTCTAGTAATCCAAATTTCCATTCAAGAAACAAAATAATAAGAAAAGTTAAAAAAAATAGAGTTCCCAAATAACTTCTTTTAGGAAGAGAAAAGGGAATTGGAAAGGTTAAAACAATCTCTAAATCGAATATTAAGAAAAGAATAGCAATTAAATAGTATTGATTAGAAAATCTGATTCTCATAGATTTTGAATCGAAACCTCTTTCAAAAGAGTTCCTTTTTTCTCCTCCTTGTTCCTGATTTGAAAAAATTCAAATTAAAGAAAATAAAAGAAAACAAAAGAAAAAGGCTATTAGAAATGGTGGACACCTATAAGAATTGCAAATTCTAAAACATTTCTATTTTGTATAGCTTATATAAAGTATTGTTTTGAAGAAACAAAGAAGAAACAATTCCCCTTTTTCTTTTTTTGCTTCATTTGATTTTATTTTTCTCAGGGTGCTTATTAAAAAAAAATCTTATTTTAGAAATTTCCTTCAGAAGTTTTCCAATTTCATTTTGTTTAGATTGAGTTTCCTTAGTATTTAGTTCTTTTGTTTTATTAATTTCTTGTTTAGTTTTAATTTACAGAGAATATTATATAATAGGAGACCTATTTATAAAACGATTTAAATTGATTCTTCTCCTCTTCGTCGCCTCCATAATCGTTTTAATTTTTAGAGGAAGAATATTTACAATAATAATTGGTTGAGATGGTTTAGGAATTGTATCTTTCGCATTAGTAATTTATTACTCTGATAAAGAAGCTTTAATTTCTGGGTTAATCACTATTTTTACAAACCGAATTGGAGATGCTCTAATATTAATTTCTATTTTTCTTATAATTGGAAATTGAAAATATTCTAGATTTCAAGGAAGGATATTTTTTATGGTTGGAGCAATAACAAAAAGTGCTCAACTCCCATTTTCCGCTTGACTTCCAGCGGCAATATCAGCCCCAACTCCTATTTCAGCCTTAGTTCATTCGTCCACCTTAGTGACAGCTGGAATCTTCGTTATGCTTCGGTTTAATCAACTTCTACTATTTTCTAGAAAATTATTAACGATTATGAGTTTAGGAACAATATTAGGAGGAGGAATAATCGCTTTATTTGAAAAAGATATGAAAAAGATTATTGCTATATCGACTTTGAGTCAGCTTGGTTTAATATTTTTTATACTTTCAATTGGGGCATGAAAAATTTGCTTTTTTCATATAGTTTGTCATGCAATTTTTAAGTCAATAATATTCCTAAGGGCTGGATCTTTCATTCTAGATGGAGATCAAAATGCTAATAAAAAAGGAAAATTAATAAATTTACAATCTCTTCCTTCGACAGTGTTAATTTTTTCCTCTTTTTCGCTAAGGGGAATTCCTTTTTTCTCTGGATTTTTCTCTAAAGATCTTGCTTTAGATCTTATCTTTTCAGAAAATATAAATCTTCTCACTTATATTCTCTTTTTATTGGGATGTGTTCTGACTATCTTTTACTCATTACGATTAATTTTTCCAAGAATTTGAAAAACCTCTGTTCAAAGTGAAATTTTTGGAAGAATTTCTTTATTAATAAGTCTTCCGCTTTTAATAATTTGATCTGCCATTTCAGGAAAAATTTTGAGAAATTTATTATTAATAGAGGAATTTAATCTTATTTCCTTTCCTTTAAAAAGAGTGGGCTTATTTATTATTTTATTGGGGTCTTTTTTCTTTTTCAATTCAAAATTAAATTTATTAAAATTGCCAACGATTTCCCTCAGATATCTTTCTAGTCATTTTCTAAGAAACATAACAATTTTTTCAGAAAGAGATAGAAAATACATTGAAGAAACGTCAAAAATTGGATTCTCTTTTCCATTTTTTCACACTTCTAAAATAATGAAAATGGAAAAAGAGACTTTTTTAATTTGACTTTTTCCTTTCTTCGCCTGAATTTTCATGGCTTTATTATTAGGCTTTAGGTTAAATTAAACTTTCAACCTTCAAAGTCGAGAATTAACAGCCTAATCAGTTCTCCCCATATTCTATTTTTTTTTATTTTTATTGCTGACTATAATAGATGTTTGATAATATATAATAATGATAGACGAAATAATACAATTAGTAACGATATTATACAATCCTCCCCCCTTCCAATTAATTCCCCGAGCCGAAGGGGGGATAGAGGGGGGATTTAATTATTAGTTAAAAAATTTAATTCAAGCAATCTCTATTTATTGTTGGAGCCCTCAAGGCACTATCCGATTACGGGGCCTTTGAGGGTCCGCTCCGGGGTCGTTCCGCAAGGCTCCACTGATCGCTGAGAAACTATTTTTGTTGGTGTTAATCTTCCCCTTACCCCTATATTATTAGGGCTGAAAATGTATTTCCAATCAGGGGGGATTATAGGCTTTTAGATATCTATTATAATTATACTGCTGTTTTGCTCTAGGTAGGGGGGCTTAACATTTTAAAAGCAGAACTAACCCCCTACCCCCCAACATAACATGTAATATTACTCCCCTAAAGCAACTAAACTAATATTTCTATTAAAAAATTTCCTTTTTACCAAAAGTACAAGAGATCAATTACTCCAAATCGAGAGAGGCAGGAGAAACTTAGAACGAATACAATCATTATCAAAATTGAAAACTCTAAACATCTATTCAATTTTATTTTCTTTACCAATTTAAAAATAAATACTTATTTATATTTTATAACAAATTAACGATTGTGTTCGCTCTAAATTTTTTCTGCTTCTCTCAATTTGGTTTAATTGATTTCTTATTTGATTCTTTTCAAAAATTACTAAATTTATAAATATCAAAATAAAAAATTCCTTTTGAATTAGGAAAGAAAGATATTTTTAAAAATAATAAAATTCCGAAAGCTTTTGAGCAAAAATGGACATAAATATATAGAAATAATAGAAGTCCATTTTAGTAGAAACAATCTTTTCGAAAAAGAAAATATCTGATAAAATTTTATAAGTGAAAGGAAAGCCTTTTCCAAAATAGTTTTCTTCATTAATGTTTTTCTATTAATAAAAGTTTTTACAAGTTTTCACTAATAATTTTTTAAAATCTTTTCACTAATATATCTTGGATATAATAGAATAAAATTTTCTCATGAGTATAAAAATTTTATTTGGACATAATTTATAAAGCAACCTTCAAATAGTCTTTGGGGAACTAAAAGATTGCTTTTTTGAATGTTTATCAAAATCTTTTCTATTAAAATTAATAGAATCTTCTGCCAGTTGTAAAAAAAGGCCGAAGAAATTTTTACTTCGCAAAGGTAGCATAATAATTCGACTATTTAATGTAGTCTTGGATGAACGAAGAAACAAAATAGCTCTTTCCGGTAGACTATATTAAAAATTAAACTTTCCTTGAAAATCAGGAAAAATCTTTTTTAGACGAGAAGACCCCAGGATCTAAATAATTCTTATTTTTAGTTGGGGCAACAATTTTCAATTTAAAAAAAGTTATTTATTTTACTATAATAATAAAACAAAGATACCCTGGGGATAACAGGGTAATTAATAAAAAGAGACCAAATCTAATTAATAGATTACTACCTCGATGTTGGCTTTCTTACCTTCTAGAAGCAGAAGATTAGAAGAAAAGTCTGTTCGACTTTTAATAAGAACATGAGCTGAGTTCAAGTCGACGAGAGTCAGACTGGATTTTATCTAAAAACTTTTTAAGAGAATCTAGTACGAAAGGACAAATTCTTCTTCTCAAAGAGAAAAGACAAATCTTGAATTAAAATTTTATTAAAATGTGTTATGAAAAAACTTTTTATCAGACCTTGAAATTATTTGCTAAAAGAGATAATTCTTCCTCTCAAATGGCGTGCCAGCAGTCTCGGTTACACGATTAGGAGAAAAAATAGAAATTTTTTATTAAAAGTGAAATTAAAAAACAAACCAAAAGTAGGTGAAATTATTTGGAAAATAAAACAAAGTTTAATAAAAAGAAAAAACAGAAGAACATTTTTTTATGAGAAAAGAAAAATTGATAAGATCTCATTATATTTTTTTTTATTTTTATTGCTGACTATAATAGATGTTTGATAATATATAATAATGATAGACGAAATAATACAATTAGTAACGATATTATACAATCCTCCCCCCTTCCAATTAATTTCCCGAGCCGAAGGGGGGATAGAGGGGGGATTTAATTATTAGTTAAAAAATTTAATTCAAGCAATCTCTATTTATTGTTGGAGCCCTCAAGGCACTATCCGATTACGGGGCCTTTGAGGGTCCGCTCCGGGGTCGTTCCGCAAGGCTCCACTGATCGCTGAGAAACTATTTTTGTTGGTGTTAATCTTCCCCTTACCCCTATATTATTAGGGCTGAAAATGTATTTCCAATCAGGGGGGATTATAGGCTTTTAGATATCTATTATAATTATACTGCTGTTTTGCTCTAGGTAGGGGGGCTTAACATTTTAAAAGCAGAACTAACCCCCTACCCCCCACACTCTAAAAGTACTTTGAGAGATTAGTAATCAATTAAACATTAACAATGTTTCTTTCTCAAATAAGTGAGGAAAAGATTCTTTGATTAATTGGAAATTATTCTTTCTCACTTTCTCTTCCAAATGGCTCTTTCGAATGAAAATCGAAAATCTTTTTAGACTTAAGAGAGTATCTTCCTCATCAGTAAATTGAGATAAAAAGGAAAAGTCAAACTACATCTACGAAGTGTCAATATCAGGCTGAGGCCTCAAAGCAAATAAATTGGGAAAAAGAGATTTTTCTTTTATCAATTTGAAATAAGCAAGCGGAGAGGAAAATAGAACCAACAATCACATGTGCTCCGTGGAACCCTGTTGCTAGAAAAAAAGCTGATCCAAATGAGGAGTCTCTTATAGAGAATTTAGCTTCAAGATATTCATATCCTTGTAATAAAGTGAAAAGCATTCCAAGAAGAATAGTAAGTTTCATTAAAGAAGAGGAATGTTTTTTTTCTCCTTTTAATAAAAAGTGATGAGCTGCAGTTAATGTTCCACCTGATGATAAAAGAATAATAGTATTTAAAAGAGGAATTTCTTCTACTGGAAAAGGGACTACTTTTTGAGGAGGTCAAATTCTACCAATTTCAACATTTGGAGAAGAGGAAGAATGAAAAAATGCTCAAAAAGGGGAAATAAATAGAAAAATTTCCGAAACAATAAAAAGAATTATCCCTAATTTCAATAAATTAACTGTCTTTTTTGAGTGCCCTCCTTCTAAAGAGGCTTCAGAAAATACGTCTGACCACCAGGAAAATATTAACAAGAGAGTAATAAGACTTGCGAATAAAACTAAATTATCTCTTCTATGCATTAATAAAACTCCTCTTCCGATTAAATATATTCCAGAAAAAGAACCAATGATTGGTCAGGGACTTGGAGAAACTAAGTGAAGGACTTGAAATTTTTTCATTATTTAGTTTCTTGGAAATACAGATAAGATAGAACTGAGAAAACATACCCTTGAATGATTGCAACTCCAGTTTCTAAAATCAATAAAAGAGTTGAAAAAATAAATGAGGAAGAGTTTTGAACAAACTTTTCTAAAAGAGAAATCAGCAGATGTCCTGCCACAATATTTGCTGTTAAACGAACTGATAAAGTAATTGGACGAATTATATTTCTAGTTAATTCAATTAATACTATTAAAGGAATTAGACCTTTTGGCGAACCTCTTGGAACTAAATGACTTAAAAAATGTTTTGTTTTTTTAATCGATGAAAAAAAATTAATCGATAATCAAATAATTAAAGCTAAAGGAAAATTTAATGATACTTGAGAAGTTGGAGCAAAAGAATTTGGAATCAAGGATAAAATGTTTAATATTGAGACAAAAAAGAATAATCTTATAAATTTTAAGGTCTCTTTAGAGCCTAACGATTCTCCAACTTCGGAAGAAGTAACGATTTTTTTAAATCTTTTAACTTTTCTAATAATTGTTAATGAGAATGAGAAGAAAACCAAAATGATTATTAAGTTTGCTATTCCAATGAAAGAAGAAGGATCAAAGATTTGAAATAAATTTATCAATTTCATTCTTTAGAAAAGGATTTAATATTTTTTTGTTTAAAATTTTTAAACTTATTAAAGTAAAGGAAAGAGAAGCCTCTAATTAATGCTCAAATAAATATTGTAATAATAATAGATCAGTTTATAGGGGAAATTTGAGGAATTTTTCAGAGCCTCAAGCAACTTCAAACTGACAGTTTGATATATTTAAACTTTCTGAAAAACTTCCTAGAAACAATTTCTTTTTTCTGTTTTCAAGACAAATAAAGGAAGTTATAAAAATGATAAGAAGAAAGTAACCCCTCCCCAAACTCCAAAAAAGGAATAGGGTGCTTCTGGTGGTATAGCACCAATTCAAGTTAATAAAACAAAGGAAAAAACTAAAATTCTTATATTAATTTTTATATGAGGAGAAAATTTTATATTTATTTTTCGTTTGATTATAAGAGGAAGTAAAATAATTACTCTGAAAATTAAGGCAATCACCCCTCCTAATTTATTAGGAATAGATCGCAAAATTGCATAAGCAAATAAAAAATATCACTCAGGTTGAATATGAATTGGAGTATTTATAGGATTTGCCGGAGAAAAATTATCCGGATCTATTAGCATATAGGGAAACTTCAAGGAAATTGAGAAAAAAATTAATGAAGTAAAAATTAAAAATAATAGATCTTTTAGTGAAAAATAAGGATGAAAATCGATTTTGTCTTGGTCTCTTTTTGAACCAATAGGATTAGAAGATCCTGTTGTATGAAGACTAAGCAAATGAATAATAGAAATACCTGCAATAAGGAGAGGAAGAATAAAATGAAGAGAAAAAAATCGTGAGAGAGTTGGTATACCAACAGAAAATCCTCCCCAAAGTCATTCTACAATGTCTTTCCCAACAAGAGGAATTGCAGAAGCTAAACTAGTAATTACTGTTGCACCTCAAAAAGATATTTGTCCTCAAGGCAAAACATATCCTAAAAATGCTGCTCCCATTAATATCAAAAACATAGCCTCTCCTGAGGCCCAGGTAATTGATTTTTTGAAAGAAGAAGCTATAATTCCACGAAAAATATGAGTATAAATAATGATAAAAAAAAATGAGGCTCCATTTGCATGAATTGATCGCATAGCCATTCCTATTCTTACATCCCGAGAGATATGAATAACAGAATCAAATGCATTTTCTGAAGAGTAATGTATAGAAATAAAAAGTCCACTTAAAATTTGAAGAACTAAAATGATTCCTAATATTGATCCTATATTTCATCAATAGGAGATTGAGACAGGAGTTGGGAGGGACAAAATATCTTTTAGTTCACTTTTTAATCTATTTTTCATTTAAATTGATTTCATGGTTTTAAAAAAATCAATTATTATTATAGAAATTCTTATAAAAAAAATTAATATTATAATTGTTCCAAAAACTATTATTCATCAATTTTGGAAAAAAAATTCCCCAATAACTTTAATCTCTATTTGAAAATTTATAAATACTAACAATGTTAATATTGATAAGAAAAGGGGAATATTGGAAAAATTTTCTCTCTTTTCTTTTGGAATTATTGAAACTCTAAAAATAAAAAGTACTATTAGTCCTCCATTAAATAGCATGATAATAAAAATTGGAACTCAAAAATTTTGTCCTTTATCTAATATTACCAAACAAATATTTCAAGCAATAAATAGGATTGTTAGTAAAACTTTTATAGGAGAAGAAGAGGAAAGAAATTTTAGTCTGATAATTGGGAAAAAAATGAAATAAATTATATAATATACCTAAATAGGTAGGAAATTTTGTAAAAATTTCATTTATATTAGTTGAAGCTCAAAGACTTCGGATCTTTAAAAGGAAATCCCTTCTCCAATTGAGTTGAGAATTTTTCTCCTTTTTTCAAAATTTTTTCAACCTTTCTCCTTTTCATTAATATTTTTAATCGGTTTAATAAAGCATGGGGAGGAAAGAAATTTTCATTCAATAGATTTTGCAAGATGAAGATTAATTCTTTTGACTATTTTTATTATAGGTTTAGTTTCAATATCAGGAGGAAAATCTTTTATCTTTCTTTTTCTTTTCTTTATAATAATTTTAACATTTCTTTCTAAAAATTGGCTTTATTTCTTTATTATATTTGAAGGATGTGTAATCCCAACTTTTTTTTTAATTATAGGGTGAGGAAAAGGAGAAAATCGAGAACAAGCTTCAATTTTTTTTTTAATATACACTCTAATCTTTTCTCTTCCATTTCTTTTTTTTCTAAGATATTTAATTTCTTTTGGAAAGAGAATAACAATAAGAATTTCTTCTATTTTATCCATAGAGGTTTTTTGAGGATGAGGAATTGTAATAACATTAGTATTTCTTTCTAAATTGCCAATTTTTTTTCTCCACTTATGGCTCCCAAAGGCTCATGTCGAAGCTCCTTTACAAGGTTCTATAATTTTAGCTGCAATTTTATTAAAACTGGGGTCTTATGGCCTATTCCGAATTATTTTTTCTTTTTTTTGGGTTATTAACCTCTTAAAGCCATTTTGTTTTTCTATTGGTGTAATTGGGAGAATTTTCGCAAGTTTACTTTGCTACTCACAAAGAGATTTAAAGCGGCTTGTAGCTTATATGTCTATTGCTCATATAGGATTCCTATTATCAAGAATAGCTAGATTTAGATTTTTTGGAATTTGAGGAGCATTTTTATTTATAGTAGCCCATGGAATTTCTTCTTCTGGGTTTTTCTGCAGAGTTACTATAATATATGATCGAGGTTCATCTCGGAGAATATTAATTCTAAAGGGAGGAGGCTCTTCCTTTGTGTCATTATTCTTATTAATATTTTTATTATCGGCTATTAGAATAGGTCTTCCTCCTTCATTAAATTTTTTTTCTGAATTAATTATACTTTTTGGCACTCTTTGTTATCAATGAATTGCCTGAAGAATAATGAGGGTAATTTTAATTTTTAGTTGTGTTTATACTATTCAAATCTTATGCTCTTTTCATGGGCCAGAGAAAATCCAAATTGATGGCATAAACTTAGATAATCAAGAAAATTCCTTATTAAAAGCTCACTTATCTCCATTACTATTATTAATAATAATTTCAGAAAATAGTTTATTGAATATTCACTTTGGGGGTGAAAGGATTTATTCTGAGAGAATAATCATGTTGGCTGCTAACCTTCATTATTGCTAAAGCTTTCTCTTTCTTTATTTTAATTTTGATTAATGGGGGTAGGGGGTCTACTCTGCTCTCAAAAGTTAAGCCCCCCTACCTAGAGCAAAACAGCAGTATAATTATAATAGATATCTAAAAGCCTATAATCCCCCCTGATTGGAAATACATTTTCAGCCCTAATAATATAGGGGTAAGGGGAAGATTAACACCAACAAAAATAGTTTCTCAGCGATCAGTGGAGCCTTGCGGAACGACCCCGGAGCGGACCCTCAAAGGCCCCGTAATCGGATAGTGCCTTGAGGGCTCCAACAATAAATAGAGATTGCTTGAATTAAATTTTTTAATTAATAATTAAATCCCCCCTCTATCCCCCCTTCGGCTCGGGGAATTAATTGGAAGGGGGGAGGATTGTATAATATCGTTACTAATTGTATTATTTCGTCTATCATTATTATATATTATCAAACATCTATTATAGTCAGCAATAAAAATAAAAAAAAATATAATGAGATCTTATCAATTTTTCTTTTCTCATCAAAAGAGAATGTGCTTTACACCATTTGAAAACAAGAAACTTCTTCCGAAATTTCTACTTTGTTACGACTTACCTAATGATTAGGACGACGGGCGATATGTACATTTTCAATTGCCATTTCAATTTTTTATTTTATAAAAATTTTACTTTCAGGTCCTTATTATTTTGAAAGGTCTATTCAATTTCTTTTTAGTAATTAACCAATTCCTTTATATAAACTATATTTTACCTGAGTAAATAGTGGTATTAATTCTAATTCCTCGGAGATATATAAGTTAATAAAAAAAGGTCTTTTTAATCGGGGGGTATCGATTTATTAGGCAAATTCCCCTGAGAGGATAGAAAACCGCCAAAACTTTTAGGTTTTATGTTTTTCATTTATTACCTTTGATAAAAAGTGGAAGGGTATCTAATCCTTTTTCTTCTGTTTTTTCTTTTTATTAAACTTTGTTTTATTTTCCAAATAATTTCACCTACTTTTGGTTTGTTTTTTAATTTCACTTTTAATAAAAAATTTCTATTTTTTCTCCTAATCGTGTAACCGAGACTGCTGGCACGCCATTTGAGAGGAAGAATTATCTCTTTTAGCAAATAATTTCAAGGTCTGATAAAAAGTTTTTTCATAACACATTTTAATAAAATTTTAATTCAAGATTTGTCTTTTCTCTTTGAGAAGAAGAATTTGTCCTTTCGTACTAGATTCTCTTAAAAAGTTTTTAGATAAAATCCAGTCTGACTCTCGTCGACTTGAACTCAGCTCATGTTCTTATTAAAAGTCGAACAGACTTTTCTTCTAATCTTCTGCTTCTAGAAGGTAAGAAAGCCAACATCGAGGTAGTAATCTATTAATTAGATTTGGTCTCTTTTTATTAATTACCCTGTTATCCCCAGGGTATCTTTGTTTTATTATTATAGTAAAATAAATAACTTTTTTTAAATTGAAAATTGTTGCCCCAACTAAAAATAAGAATTATTTAGATCCTGGGGTCTTCTCGTCTAAAAAAGATTTTTCCTGATTTTCAAGGAAAGTTTAATTTTTAATATAGTCTACCGGAAAGAGCTATTTTGTTTCTTCGTTCATCCAAGACTACATTAAATAGTCGAATTATTATGCTACCTTTGCGAAGTAAAAATTTCTTCGGCCTTTTTTTACAACTGGCAGAAGATTCTATTAATTTTAATAGAAAAGATTTTGATAAACATTCAAAAAAGCAATCTTTTAGTTCCCCAAAGACTATTTGAAGGTTGCTTTATAAATTATGTCCAAATAAAATTTTTATACTCATGAGAAAATTTTATTCTATTATATCCAAGATATATTAGTGAAAAGATTTTAAAAAATTATTAGTGAAAACTTGTAAAAACTTTTATTAATAGAAAAACATTAATGAAGAAAACTATTTTGGAAAAGGCTTTCCTTTCACTTATAAAATTTTATCAGATATTTTCTTTTTCGAAAAGATTGTTTCTACTAAAATGGACTTCTATTATTTCTATATATTTATGTCCATTTTTGCTCAAAAGCTTTCGGAATTTTATTATTTTTAAAAATATCTTTCTTTCCTAATTCAAAAGGAATTTTTTATTTTGATATTTATAAATTTAGTAATTTTTGAAAAGAATCAAATAAGAAATCAATTAAACCAAATTGAGAGAAGCAGAAAAAATTTAGAGCGAACACAATCGTTAATTTGTTATAAAATATAAATAAGTATTTATTTTTAAATTGGTAAAGAAAATAAAATTGAATAGATGTTTAGAGTTTTCAATTTTGATAATGATTGTATTCGTTCTAAGTTTCTCCTGCCTCTCTCGATTTGGAGTAATTGATCTCTTGTACTTTTGGTAAAAAGGAAATTTTTTAATAGAAATATTAGTTTAGTTGCTTTAGGGGAGTAATATTACATGTTATGTTGGGGGGTAGGGGGTTAGTTCTGCTTTTAAAATGTTAAGCCCCCCTACCTAGAGCAAAACAGCAGTATAATTATAATAGATATCTAAAAGCCTATAATCCCCCCTGATTGGAAATACATTTTCAGCCCTAATAATATAGGGGTAAGGGGAAGATTAACACCAACAAAAATAGTTTCTCAGCGATCAGTGGAGCCTTGCGGAACGACCCCGGAGCGGACCCTCAAAGGCCCCGTAATCGGATAGTGCCTTGAGGGCTCCAACAATAAATAGAGATTGCTTGAATTAAATTTTTTAACTAATAATTAAATCCCCCCTCTATCCCCCCTTCGGCTCGGGGAATTAATTGGAAGGGGGGAGGAAGTGTAAAATAGTTACTAATTATATATTATTTGATCTATTTCATTATATATTAACACGTATCTATTATAATCAGCAATAAAAAAGAAAAAAAAATAAGGTGTGGAAGAGGAGATAAATCATTAAATGATTTACAATCATTTTTCTCTAACAAATCAATGTAGAGAGTACTAGACTTGATAAAATAATGGGGAGAATATTTTTTCATATAATTTTTATTAATCAATCAAATCGCATCCGTGGATAAGCTCTTCGTGTGAAAATAAAGAATGAAATTATTAACATTTGCTTTAGCCAAAATATCTCTTGATTTATAAAAAAAATAATAGTTAGAAAAGAAAGAAAAATTATGAATGCATATTCAGTAATAAAAAAAAATGAGAGAAGTCCTCCTTGAAACTCAGTGTTAAATCCTGAGACCAACTCTGATTCTCCTTCTGTAAGATCGAAGGGAGTTCGATTAGATTCTGCAAGACATGAAAAAATTCAAATTAAAAGTAAAATTGGATGAATGAGGGATAATATTGGAGTTTCTTCTGAAAGCTCCCAAATTGAGAATGTTTTAACAAAGAAGATTGATGAAAAAATAATAAAAATTAAACAAACTTCATAAGAAATAGTTTGGGCAGCCGAACGATAAGATCCTAATAATGAATAAGTGGACGAGCTTGCCCATCCGCTTATTAATAAATAAAACACGAGAAGTCTTCTAAGACAAAAAAAAGATAAAATTCTTCATTTGATATTTGTAAGTGGAAATTTAGTCCCATATCCATGTCAAACAATAAATCCCACAAATAAACACAAAAGAGGAGAAATAAAATAAATAGATAGATTCCTTTTTTGTGGAAATCAAAATCTTTTATTAAATAGTTTCAAAAAATCTGAAAGTGGTTGGAAAATTCCAATTATTCCTACCCGTGTTGGTCCAAGTCGAAGGTGAATTTTTCCAAGTATTTGGACTTCTATAAGAGTAAAAAATATTACAGCTAGTAGAATAGGCAAAATATTGAGTAAAAAAAAGAAAAAAATAAACGATGTTAATTTCAAAGAAGCTTAAATTCTATTACATCTAAAATGCTTTACCGTTTATATTAGGAATAATTTTCTCTGATTTACAAAATCAGTATTTTTTATAAACTATTTTCCGAAGTTCAAGCAAAATTTTTGATTTTAGGAATCAAATTGGGCTATCCCTTGAATTATAGCAATTTTTGAGATCATTTTTTTTTCTGGAATTATAATGGTTATGTTTTTTGACCATCACTATTTATTAATTTTACTAATCTTAGAGTTAATTTTGATATCAATTTTTCTTTTACTTTGTTTAATTTCCTATACTTTTGAATCTTTTATTTTTCTATTTATATTCTTAGTATTAGAAGGGGCCTTTGGATTGTCTATTCTACTATTTGGGACACGAATAAGAGGGGGGGACTTTTTTTCTAAAATTTCCTTTTCTCTTTATAGTTTAATAAAAATATCAAATTGTGGTTTTGAAGATTTTTAGGAGAATTTTAATATTTTCTGAGGAGATCCTTCTCTGAATTAAAAGTTCAGTGCTTAAGAGCTTTCAGAAAAGGAGATTTTTATTTCGAAAATAGAAATTGGTCCGAAAAAAGTAGAAATTGGTATGAATCTATGTTTTGCTCCGCAAATCTCTGAACATTGGCCAAAAATTGGTCCTCTTTGTTGAGTTAAAAAAAATAATTGATTTATTCGTCCTGGTACGGCATCGGCTTTAATACCAAGTGAGGGAAGAGTTCAAGAATGGATAACGTCAGAGGAAGAAATCAATACACGAATTCTTTCTTTATATGGTAAATGTAGGAAATTTCTTGTAGATAATAAACGAAAATCTCCTAAATCCAAGAAGGCATCAAATTTAATTTTATCGTTTATTTGATAAGATCAATATCATTGTCTTCCAATAATTTTTAGTGAGGTATTAGAAATTGGAGCTTCTTCAAGCAGATATAAAATTTTTAATGATGGAATAGCAATAATAATTAAAATAATAGCAGGAAGAGAAGATCAATAAATTTCTATTTCTTCATTTTCCTCGAAAGAACGTGAAGAGGAACTTGAAAAAAGGGGAGAAAATGCCATTCCTCCTGAAATTACGAGAATAAGAATTAAAATTCCTATACAATGATCGTGAAAAAAGTTTAATCTTTCTATTGAAGGAGAAAGTCTATTCTGAAGGAAAATAGCTTGTCAGATTGGCATTATTTTGTTACAAGTGAAGGAGATATGAAAGTATGAAGGGAAATCGGATTTTCTTGTGCTCATTCTCCTCTTCTATAAGAGATATTATGAGAAATCGTCTTTCGAGAAACAACACTTCCTTCCCATAAAATTCATAGAAAAAAAAAAGCTCTTAATGCTGATAATAAAGCACCGAAAGAGGAAATAGAATTTCAAAACGTTAGTCCGTCAGGAAAGTCTGAATATCGCCGCGGTATACCATTTAATCCAAGAAAATGTTGAGGAAAGAAAGTTAAATTTACTCCTAGAAAAGTTGAGAAAAAGTGGGCTTTTATTTGTTTTTGAGACAAGTGGATAGAAAATAAAATTGGAACTCAAAGAGCAATTCCTCCAAAAATAGCAAAAACTGCTCCTATTGATAAAACATAGTGGAAATGAGCAACAACATAGTAAGTGTCATGAAGAACCACATCCAAGGAGGAATTAGCTAGAACAATTCCTGTTAACCCTCCAATAGTGAATAAGAATACAAATCCAACAGCTCATAACAAAGCTGGAGTTTTTATAACATAGGCTCCAGAGAGAGATGCAATTCAATTAAATACTTTTACTCCTGTGGGAATTGCAATTACTATGGTAGCAGCTGAAAAGTAAGCTCGCGAATCAACATCTATTCCAACTGTAAATATATGATGTCCTCAAACAATAAATCCTAGGATTCCAATTGATAAAATAGCGTGGACTATAGCTATACTTCCGACAGGCTCTTTTTTTCCTCTAGAAATTGATAAAATATGAGAAATTAGCCCAAATCCGGGCAAAATAAGAATATACACTTCTGGGTGTCCAAAAAATCAGAAAAGATGTTGAAATAGAATTGGGTCTCCTCCTCCTGATGGATCAAAAAATGAAGTATTAAAATTTCGATCAGTTAAAAGTATGGTGATGGCTCCAGCTAGAACTGGTAATGAAAGTAATAGAAGAATAGTTGTGACTAATACTGATCAAACAAATAAAGGTATTCGTTCTCAAGTATTGGCAGTTGCTCTAAGAATGGTCGTAATAAAATTAATTGCCCCAAGAATTGAGGAAATTCCAGCTAGATGGAGAGAGAAAATAGTTAAATCAACTGAAAACCCTCTATGGGCTAAATTCCCCGATAAAGGTGGATAAACAGTTCATCCTGTTCCTGCTCCTCTTCCAGAGAATATTGATATAGAAAGGAAAAAAAGAGAAGGAATAAGAAGTCAAAATCTTATATTATTTAGACGTGGAAAGGCCATGTCAGGACTACCAATTATTATTGGAATTAATCAGTTTCCAAAACCTCCAATTATTGCAGGTATAACCATAAAGAAAATTATAATGAAAGCATGTGCTGTTACTAATGCGTTGTAAGTTTGATCACTTCCAATAAAAGAACCAGGTTGAGAAAGTTCGATCCGAATTAAAACACTTAGACTGGTTCCTATTATTCCTGCCCAAGCGGCTAAAGTAAAATATAGAGTTCCAATATCCTTGTGGTTTGTAGAAAAAGCTCATCGATTTATCATTTAAACCTTCAGTCTATGGGGATTTTAAATTGCAAATTTAAAGAGTTTGGTTTAAAGAAAAATAAGAAAAAAAGGAAAAGAGATGTGGGAAAAGATAAAAACTTTCTCAAATTTATTTGAAAAAATTTGAAAAATTTTTTCTGGAGTCTTCAAACTTTTAGGAAAAAAAACCCGAAAATAAATAAGGACATTAATTACTCTAAAAATTAATAAAATAATTCTTCAAAATTCTCTTCAGCAACTGAAAGTCTTTAAGGCAATTAATTTTATAAAAAATCCTAAAAGAGGAGGAATTCCCGCAAGAGATATGAATCCTAACAAAATAGTTATTGAATCTCTTTTTATTTGAGGAATTAAAAATAATAAAATAGTTGTATAAATAAAAAAATATAAAAATAAAGAAGAAATATGAAATGAAGTTAAAAAAATTATTCATCCTATATTAACAATTGATGAGTATAATAGAAGTTCTTTCAAATTGAAAGTCCTTATTTGAAAAAAAACTCCAAAAACCACTCTTATAATAGCAAAAAAAGGAAAGGAAAAAGATTTAAAGAATAATTTGAAAAGAAAAAGGGGAGCGACTTTTTGAATTGTTATTAACACAAAAAAGGGACTTTTTTTAATTTTTCTTCCAATATTTAAAAATCATTGGTGGAGAGGGATTAGACCTATTTTTAAAAATAAACCAATGGAAAGGATCAGGGAGGAAATTCTAAAAGATACGAGGAGATTCTCTTTTCAAAAAACTAAATGATATAAAATTAAAATTGAACCAAAAGTCTGTGTTAGGAAATAAATAACTCTTTCCTCTATTCTCTTTATAAATAAGATAAACCCAACTCTTCTTAGTTCAATTACTATCCATAACAATAATCATCTTTCTAAGGATAATACTAAAAATGGTGAAAAGAGAATAAGAGTAATAGGAAAAATAAGAAAAGACTAAAGTTTCAAGGAGTTATGAACCCCTTAGCTTAAAATAGCTTACTTTTCT